TGTAAGATGCCTGACTAAAGGATAATTTTGATAGAATTAATAATGTATTTATATACTCTTGCAATTACATTTAATAGAATTTTATCCATTTCTCAAGATCTCAAAAATCTTTGTACAAATATACTAAAATGTAAAAAGGTAAGCTAATTAAGCTCTTGGGTTCATACCCCATTTATAAAGGCCCCCCCTCCTTTCCTTTTTATTAATAAAATTTTATAAAATAATTTTTACTTTAACAATAATAGCTGGGACATTGATTACTATTTCATCATATTCTTGGGTAAGTATATGAATAGGACTAGAAATTAATTTATTATCTATTATTCCCTTATTAAAATCTTCTGACAATAAATTTCCAGTTGAAGCTACTTTTAAATATTTTATTACTCAGTCAATAGCATCTACCATATTTTTATTCAGAATAATTTTGAATTTCAATTTAATTGAACAAATAAATAGTTTTTCAAATAGATTAATTAATCTTATTTTCTATTCAAGAATCTTAACAAAAATTGGGGCTGCTCCTTTTCACGCCTGATTTCCGGAAGTATTAGAAGGATTATCATGAAGTAAATGTTTTATTATATTAACATTGCAAAAAATTGCCCCAATAATTATTATACTACAAAATTTCAAATTAAATTCTTTAATGTTTTTAATTATTGTTATTTCCTCTTTTACAGGAAGAATTCTTGGACTAAATCAAATTAGAATACGAAAAATTATAGCATATTCTTCAATTAATCATATTAGATGAATGTTGGCAAGAATATCAAGAACAAAAATAATCTGAATAATTTATTTCTTAATCTATACATTAATTACCTTAGTAATTGTTTATAGGTTAAATTTTTCAAAAATTTATTTTTTACATCAAATAAGATCTTATAAAATAAATAAAATTACAAATTTAATAATAAATATCAATTTTCTTTCAATAGGTGGGCTACCCCCTTTCTTAGGATTTTTTCCAAAATGATTAACAATTAATTTTTTAATTTGAAATAACAATTATTTAATTGCATTAATTTTAATTTTATCAACTTTAATTTACTTATTTATCTATACCCGAATTATCTTTTCTTCAATAACATTATTAAATACCAAAATAAAAATTCAAGAATTAATTAAACCAAAATTTTCTATCATAATAATTAATTTTTTAATTATAATTAGATTAATAATTTGTCCATTAATTTTTAATTATACTTAAGGATTTAAGTTAAATAAACTATTAACCTTCAAAGTTAAAAATAGATAAATTTCTAAGCCTTAAAATTTAATAAACCTTTAAATTTGCAATTTAATATCATAATTGACTATAAGACTGGTAAAAAGGTTATACCTATAAATAAATTTACAATTTATTGCCTAAATTCAGCCATTTTACCGAATAAATGATTATTCTCAACCAATCATAAAGATATTGGAACGTTATATTTTATTTTTGGAGCCTGATCTGGAATAGTAGGAACATCCCTCAGCCTATTAATCCGAATTGAATTAGGAAACCCAGGATCATTAATTGGAAATGATCAAATTTATAATACTATTGTTACCGCTCATGCATTTATTATAATTTTTTTTATAGTTATACCTATTATAATTGGAGGTTTTGGTAATTGATTAGTACCACTAATATTAGGTGCCCCTGATATGGCTTTCCCGCGAATAAATAATATAAGATTTTGGTTACTTCCCCCTTCATTAACCCTCTTAATTATAAGAAGAATCGTTGAAAATGGAGTTGGAACTGGTTGAACAGTTTATCCCCCATTATCAGCCAATATTGCACACAGAGGATCTAGAGTTGATCTAGCAATTTTCAGCCTACACTTAGCAGGAATTTCATCAATTCTAGGAGCCGTTAATTTTATTTCAACAGTAATTAATATACGACCTAGTGGTATATTATTAGATCGAACCCCTTTATTTGTTTGAGCTGTTGTAATTACTGCAATTTTACTTCTTCTATCATTGCCAGTTTTAGCAGGAGCAATTACCATATTATTAACTGATCGAAATTTAAATACTTCATTTTTTGATCCTGCAGGCGGTGGTGATCCTATTTTATACCAACATTTATTTTGATTCTTCGGACATCCCGAAGTTTATATTTTAATTCTTCCAGGATTTGGAATGATTTCCCATATTATTACACAAGAAAGTGGAAAAAAAGAATCATTTGGATTCTTAGGAATAATTTATGCTATAATAGCAATTGGACTATTAGGATTTGTCGTATGGGCCCATCATATATTCACAGTTGGCATAGATGTTGATACTCGAGCTTATTTTACTTCAGCAACTATAATTATTGCAGTACCAACAGGAATTAAAGTTTTTAGATGATTAGCAACTATTCATGGTACAAAAATTTCTTTTAGCCCATCGATTTTATGATCTCTTGGATTTGTATTTTTGTTTACAATTGGAGGATTAACAGGGGTAGTTTTAGCAAATTCATCAATTGATATTGTTTTACACGACACATATTATGTTGTAGCACACTTCCATTATGTTTTATCAATAGGAGCTGTTTTTGCAATTATAGCCGGATTTATCCAATGATTCCCACTATTAACTGGATTAACCTTAAATGACACTTTATTAAAAATTCAATTTATTACTATATTCATCGGAGTAAATTTGACCTTTTTCCCCCAACATTTTTTAGGTTTATCAGGAATACCTCGTCGATATTCTGATTACCCTGATACTTTCTTAAAATGAAATTTAATATCATCAATTGGATCAATAATTTCATTAGTAGCAGTAATTTTGATAATCTATATTATTTGAGATTCATTCTCTTCTATACGAAAAAGAATTTCAACACTTAATATTACTTCATCAATCGAATGAATTCATTCTATACCCCCAGCTGAACATACTTATTCTGAATTACCATTAGTAACTAGAAATTTCTAATATGGCAGAATAGTGTATTGGATTTAAGCTCCAATTATAAAGTTAAACTTTTTTTAGAAATCCCATCATGAAAAAATTTATCTTTACAGGACAGAGCTTCTCCATTAATAGAACAATTATCATTTTTCCATGATCATACTCTTATAATTTTAGTAATTATCACAACCCTTGTTGGACAAATTTTAATCAATGTCCTATATAATAAATTTACCTATCGTTTATTGTTAGAAGGACAAGTCATTGAAGTAATTTGGACTATTCTTCCAGCAGTAATTTTAATTTTTATTGCTATCCCATCATTACGCTTACTCTACATTTTAGATGAAATTAATAACCCAATAATTTCTATCAAAGCAATTGGCCATCAGTGATACTGATCTTATGAATATTCAGATTTTAATAATATTGAATTTGACTCATATATAATTCCAAGAAATCTATCAGAAAATCAAACATTTCGCTTATTAGATGTCGATAACCGAATAATTATCCCTTATAATTCGCAAGTTCGAATTTTAGTAACCGCAACAGATGTAATTCATTCATGAACTATCCCTAGAATGGGAATTAAAATTGATGCAACACCAGGCCGTCTTAATCAAGTAAGTTTAATTTCAAATCGATCAGGATTATTTTTCGGGCAATGTTCTGAAATTTGCGGGGCAAATCATAGTTTTATACCAATTGTAATTGAAAGAATTTCCCCAAAATACTTCATTAAATGAATTTCAAAATCACTTTAATCATTAGATGGCTGAAAGTAAGTAATGGAATTTTAAACCATTTAATAGTAATTAACAAATACTTCTAATGAAGAATTTAGTTAAATAATAACATTAGATTGTCAAACTAAAATTATTTTCAAATAATAATTCTTAATTCCACAAATAGCCCCATTAAATTGATTAATATTATTTATAATTTTTTTTATAACATTAATTATATTTTTAGTACAAAATTACTTTATAAAAATTAATTCAATAGAAAAAAAAACTAAAATTAAGCCGAAACATATAATTAATTGAAAATGATAATAAATCTATTTTCATCATTTGATCCATCAACTAATTTTAATTCATCAATAAATTGATCAAGAACATTTATTGGATTATTATTTATTCCAACTTTATTTTGAAAAATTCCATCACGAACAATTATATTATGAAATAAAATTAATATTACACTTCATAAAGAATTTAAAATTTTAATTAGAAATTCAACATCTCAAGGTAATACACTAATATTAATTGGATTATTACTATTAATTTTATTTAATAATTTTTTAGGACTTTTTCCATATATTTTCACTAGAACTAGACATATAGTATTAACTTTAACATTAGCTTTGCCATTTTGACTAAGATTCATAATTTTTGGTTGAATTAATAATACTACTCATATATTAGCACATCTAGTACCAACGGGAACTCCTAACTTACTAATACCATTTATGGTATGTATTGAAACTATTAGGAATATTATCCGACCAGGAACATTAGCAATTCGTTTATCAGCCAATATAATTGCTGGTCATCTTTTATTGACACTTTTAGGAAATACCGGATCATCTTTATCAATAGCAATATTAAGCTTATTAATTATTGCTCAAATTCTATTATTAGTTTTAGAATCTGCAGTAGCTATTATTCAATCTTATGTTTTTACCGTTTTAACAACTTTATACTCTAGAGAAGTAAATTAATGTTAAACCAAAAAAATCACCCTTTCCATCTAGTTGAAATTAGCCCTTGACCTATCTTAGGGGCTATAGGAACTATAATCATAGTAACGGGCCTACTTAAATGATTTCACTTCTTAAAAATCAATCTTCTTATTATTGGATTAATTGTTAATCTATTAGTTATATTTCAATGATGACGAGACGTAGCTCGAGAAGGTACATTTCAAGGATTACATACTAATAAAGTAGTAATAGGATTACGTTGAGGAATAATTCTATTTATTATTTCTGAAGTTTTTTTCTTTATTTCTTTTTTTTGAAGATTTTTTCATAGTTCATTAACTCCAAGAATTGATATTGGAATAAATTGACCACCAAAAGGAATTAATCCGTTCAATCCCTTGGAAATCCCATTATTAAATACTTTAATTTTACTATCGTCTGGACTAACAATTACATGAGCTCATCATAGATTAATAGAAAATGATTTTAATCAATCCATTCAAGGATTATTAACAACAGTGGTATTAGGAATTTACTTTACTATTTTGCAAGGATATGAATATATAGAAGCGTCATTCTCAATTGCTGATTCTGTATATGGGTCCTCTTTTTTTATAGCTACAGGATTTCATGGGCTACATGTTATAATTGGGACAACATTTTTATTAATTTGTTTAATTCGTTTATATTTAAATCATTTTTCATCCACCCATCATTTTGGATTTGAAGCAGCAGCATGATATTGACATTTTGTTGATGTAGTTTGATTATTCTTATATATTTCTATTTACTGATGAGGTAGATATTTATATAATATAAAAATTATATTTGATTTCCAATCAGAAAATCTATTAAACTAGTATAAATAATAAAAATATTATTAATAATTATAATTATGTTATTAATAATTATAATCATTCTAACAACAATTTTAAACTTAACCTCAAAAAAAATAATTATTGACCAAGAAAAAAGATCTCCATTTGAATGTGGGTTTGATCCTAAAAATTGTTCTCGTCTGCCATTTTCAATACAATTTTTTTTAATTGCAACTATTTTTTTAATTTTTGATATTGAAATTGCCTTATTACTTCCACTTATTACAATCATAAAAATTTTAAATCCTACATCATTGATATTAACAAGATTAATTTTTATTTTAATTTTAATTTTAGGTTTATTTCATGAATGAAATCAAGGCGCTTTAAATTGGGCAATTTAAATAAGAAGCAAATTATTGCATTTAGTTTCGGCCTAAAATTAGATTTTAATTAATCCTTATTTGGGATAATAGTTATATATAACATTTAAATTGCAATTAAAAAATATTGAATAAATCAATTTATCTCATTAATTGAAACCAAAATAGAGGTATATCACTGTTAATGATAGAATTGAAAAAATTTCCAATTAAAGAAATATGTTATTCAAGAATAAGCTTCTAACTTAACTTCTTAAGCGATGAAATTTCGTTTATATTTCTATTTATTTAGTTTAAGTAAAACATTACATTTTCATTGTAAAATTAGAATAATCTAGTAAATATTTAAAAGTTTTTTTAACTTCCTTAGTAGCTTCAACACTATACTCTTTATAAGCTATTTAAATACATAAAAATAATAAAACATAAAATTCATAAAACAATTATTAAAATATATAATTTTAAATGATTAATTGAAAAATACTGAATTAATGACCCTAAAGAAATTAATTTTAAACTTAAATTTTTTCTACCATAATACTCAATTCAGCCTTGATCATAAATATTTAAATATAAATTTCCTAAAAACAATCTATTTTTATAAACAAAAACAGTTGATAAAAATGGTATATTTCATATTGAACCAATAAAATGTTTTAAACCTAAATTATTTTTCAAAAAATATCTTATATTTAAATTAAAACCCTCAATACCTATAAATAATCCTATTAAAATAAAAATTAAAGCTATAATTTTCATATAAAAAGATATATAAATAAAATAGGGTTTTATAAAAATTAATCAAGAAAGTAATGAACCTATAAATACTACTATTAAAATTAATCCATATATACCTTTTAATATTATTGAATTTGACTCAATTAATTCTCTTATACTTATAAATTTATAAGAAGAAAATAATAAGTAATAAAATAAACGAAAACTATAACAAACAGTTAAACCAATAGATATATAAAAAATTAAATAAACAAATATATTTAAATAATTTATAGACATTACTTCAAGAATTAAATCTTTTGAATAAAATCCTGATAAAAATGGTAATCCACATAATGAAAAATTACAAATTGTTATTAATGAAACAGTAATTGGTATATGATTAATTAAACCGCCCAAATAACGAATATCTTGTATATTATTAAAATTATGGATAATTAAACCAGCACATATAAATAATAAAGCTTTAAATAAAGCATGTGTTAGCAAATGAAAGAAAGCTAAATCTCTTCTTCCTAATCTTAAAATTCTTATTATTAACCCAAGTTGAGATAATGTAGATAAAGCAATGATTTTCTTTAAATCATATTCATAATTAGCCCCTAAACCCGACATAAATATAGTTATTATAGAAAAAAATAATATTAAAAATATTAAACTTGAAGAAAAAGACTCATTAAATCGGATTAATAAATAAATTCCAGCAGTAACTAAAGTAGAAGAATGAACTAAAGAAGATACGGGCGTAGGAGCAGCTATAGCGGCAGGCAATCACGAAGAAAATGGGATTTGAGCTCTTTTAGTTATAGCTGCTAGAACTACTATTAAAGAAATTAATTGTATGCAAAAATCATCAAATATAATTTTTAAGTAAAAAATATAATTTCAACTACCAAAATTTAATATTCAAGCAATAGATATTAACAAAGCCACGTCTCCTACACGATTAGTTAAAGCAGTTAATATACCTGCATTATAAGACTTAATATTTTGGTAATAAATTACTAAACAATAAGAAACTAAACCTAAGCCGTCTCAACCTAATAAAATCCTAATTAAATTAGGCCTAATAATTAATAATATTATTGATAATACAAATATAATAACCAATAAAATAAAACGATCTAAATTTAAGTCACCATATATATAATCTCCCCTATAATAAATTACTATTGAAGAAATCAATAATACAAAACTCATAAATAATAAAGATATTCAATCAAATAAAATTACTATACTAAAATAAACTGATATATTTATTAATAAATTATATTCAATAATAAAAGAAAAATCCAAAAAAGAAAAAAGTATCCTCAATAAAAATAATACTAAAGATAAAATAAAAAAAAAATATGAATAAATATTACAAATTATTATTCAAAGTAAATTTACATCTTTAGATTCACAAACTAAAATTTTTTATTAAACTATCTGAATATAATAAAAATAAATCACTTTTTAAAATTAAAATAATTAAAGGAAATCAATGTAAAAATAATACCAAATATTCACGACTACAACCCATATAAAAAGAATATAAACTAGAATAATTTATACCATGTTGAATATAAGAATAGAGAAACAAAGAATAAGTTGCCCTTATAAAAGAAATTAAACTTAACAAAACTATTAAAAATTTACTATACATAACTAAACTATTAATCAAAAAAATTTCACCAAGTAAATTTAAAGTAGGAGGAGCAGCTATATTTCTAATACAAAATATAAATCACCAAAAAGATAATCTCGGGATAAAACCTATTAACCCCTTATTTAAATATAAACTACGCCTAAAAACTCGTTCATAATTAATATTAGCTAAACAAAATAATCCTGAAGAACATAATCCATGAGCCAATATTAAAATATAGCCACCTCTAATACCTCAACAATTTATTGTTAAAAATCCAGATATAGCTAATCCTATATGAGACACAGAAGAATAAGCAATTAAAGATTTAATATCAGATTGACATAAACAAATAAAAGAAATTATTACACCACCTACCAATCTAATAATAATAAAATATAAATTTATTTCAAACCAAATAGGTAAAAAAATTTTTATTACGCGAATAATACCATAGCCCCCTAATTTAAGTATCACTCCAGCCAAAATTATTGAACCTGATACAGGAGCTTCAACATGAGCTTTTGGCAATCAAAGATGAATCATAAATATAGGAATTTTAACTATAAATACTAAATTTAAACTAAAGTATAAAATATACCTAGAAGAATAAGAAAATTTAATAAAAAATAAACTATCAAAATAATTATAAATACTAAATAAACCAATTATTATAGGTAAAGAAAAAAACATTGTATAAAATAATAAATATATTCCAGCTTCAATTCGCTCTGGTTGATACCCCCACCCAATAATCAAAATTAAGGTAGGAATAATACTAACTTCGAAAAAAAAATAAAATGAAAATAAATTCATTGAAGTAAAAGATATTAATAATATAATTATTATAAAATTAATTATAAATATAAATAAATTATAATAATTATTCAATTTATATAATTTTAAACTGGCCATAACCATTAAAATACAAATTCAATAAGACAATAAAATTAAAAAATAACTTATTAAATCAAAACTAAAAATAAACGAAATTTTTGAGTTAAAATAAAAATTAAAGCTAATTATAAATAAAAATATTAAAAAAATTAATATATACTGGAAAAATCAATAAGAAATTATTAATCTCAAAGGAATCAAAAAAAATAACCCTAATAAATCTGCTATCATAAAAAAGAAAAAGATATTAAATAATCATTACCATGTCTACGAACTATTATAACCAAAATACCTAAACCTAAAACTCCTTCTGATACTCTTAAAACTAAAAATAATATTGAAAAAAAAAATTCATAATCTATTATTCTTAAAAATAAAAATAAGCCATAATATAAAGATAAAGCTATAAACTCAAGTCTTAATAATAAAAGTAATAAATGATTATATTTAATTAAAAAAGATACCAAACCAGAAAAATATATTAAACATAAAAATATCAACTCTATCGACATTAAAGTTTTAATAATTTAATAAAAATATTGATCTTGTAAATCAAAAATAAGTTTAACTTTTAAAACTTCAGAAAAAAGTATCACTTATCTTTAATCTCCAAAATTAACATTTTCTATTAAACTATTTTCTGAAATTAAAACTATATTAATATTTATTCCTTTATCAATTTCATTCATATTATTAAATCACCCCATTTCTATGGGATTTAATATTTTAATAATTACAATCATAATTTCATTATCAACAGGTATCTTAAACTTAACCTTTTGATTTTCATATATTTTATTTCTTGTAGTAATTGGAAGATTATTAATCTTATTTATTTATATAACAAGAATTGCTTCAAATGAAAAATTTAAATTTTCATTAAAAATTACCTATGTTAATATTTTAATTATTACAATAATTAGTTTATTTATCTACACTAATAAACAAATTGATTTTAATATCAAAATTATAGAAACAAATATATTTCTAAGCCAAATTAATGATAATATTAATATAACAAATCTAAAATATTATACTCCTCCATTTACATTAATTTTAATTTCGTTAATAATATACCTATTAATCACTTTAATTATAATTGTAAAAATTACTAAAAAAGAAAAAGGACCAATTCGACAAAAATAATGAAAATACCAATTCGAAAATACAATCCATTATTAAAAATTTTTAATATATCATTAATTGATCTTCCTTCTCCATCAAATATTTCCTATATATGAAATTTTGGTTCATTATTAGGTCTTTGTTTAATAATTCAAATTATTACAGGTCTATTTCTAGCAATACATTATTGTCCAAATATTGAATTAGCATTCAATAGAGTAGCCCACATTTGCCGAAATGTAAATCAAGGATGATTAATTCGAACATTACATGCAAATGGTGCATCAATATTTTTTATTTGTCTTTATATACACATTGGACGAGGTATTTACTATAATTCATTTATTTTAATAGAAACATGAATATCAGGAGTTACTATTTTTTTTATAGTTATAGCAACAGCATTTCTAGGATATGTCTTACCCTGAGGACAAATATCTTTTTGAGGTGCTACTGTTATTACTAATTTATTATCTGCTATCCCATATTTAGGCATACAAATTGTTCAATGATTATGAGGTGGTTTCGCTGTTGATAATGCTACCTTAACTCGATTTTTCGCTTTTCATTTTATTTTACCATTTATTGTAATAGCTTTAATAATAATTCATCTATTATTTTTACATCAAACAGGATCAAATAATCCATTAGGATCAAATAGAAATATTGATAAAATTCCATTTCATCCTTATTTTTCATTTAAAGACATTTTAGGAGCTATTATATTAATTATAACTCTTACAATTTTAACATTAACTAATCCATATCTACTAGGAGATCCAGATAATTTTATCCCGGCTAACCCATTAGTTACTCCCATTCATATTCAGCCAGAATGATATTTCCTATTTGCATACGCAATTTTACGATCAATTCCCAATAAATTAGGAGGAGTTTTAGCTTTAGTTATATCTATCGCAATTTTATATATTATACCCTTCATAAAAAAAAGAAAACTCTTAAGATCACAATTTTACCCAACAAAAAAAATTATATTCTGAACTTTAACATCAACTTTCATATTATTAACATGAATTGGGGCGCGACCAGTTGAAGATCCATATATTTTAATTGGTCAAATCTTAACAACAATTTATTTTGTAAATTTTATTCTTTCACCATGAATAAATATTAAATGAGATAATATACTATTTAATTAGTTAATGAACTTGATAAAAGTATATATTTTGAAAATATAAAAAAGAAAATAAAATTTCTATTAACTTATACTAAATTTTATTAACCAATTTTTAAAAAAATAAAATATAAAATTTTACTCTTTCATAAAAAAATAAAAAATTTAAAGAAACCGGTAAATACGATTTCCAAGCTAAATATATTAATTTATCATAACGAAAACGAGGTAAAGTTCCACGAACTCAGATTCAAAAAAAAGAAATAAAACCAATGAAAAAATAAAAAACAAAAGAAAATAAATTACCACCTAAAAATAATAATCTCGAAATAAATCTTATTAATAAAATTCTACTATATTCTGCTATAAAAATTATAGCAAATCCCCCACTTCTATATTCAACATTAAATCCAGAAACTAATTCAGATTCACCTTCTGCAAAATCAAAAGGAGTTCGATTAGTTTCGGCCAATCCCGTTACTAACCACATTAAAAATAGAGGAAATAAAAAAAATACAAATCAACAATCCTGAAAAATTATTAAATCAAAAAAATTTAAACTTAATGTTATAAATATTAATCTTATTAAAATTAAAATTAAACTTACTTCATAAGAAATTGTTTGAGCAACAGAACGTAATCTTCCTAATAAAGAATATCTAGAATTAGAAGATCATCCAGAAAGTATAACTGTATAAACAGAAACTCTCCCAATTCTTAAAAAAAATAATATTGATAAAGAAAAAGACAAATTAAAAGAAAAAAAAGGAATTGATATTCACAAAAATAATCTAAGTATTAAATTTATAATAGGACATAAATAATATAAACTAAGATTTGACATAAAAGGATAATTTTGTTCTTTAGAAAAAAGTTTAATTGCATCTCCAAAAGGTTGTAATAATCCTAGAAAACTAACCTTATTAGGTCCTTTCCGAATTTGAATATAGCCTAAGATTTTACGTTCAAAAAGAGTCAAAAAAGCTAACCCAATTAACACTATTACTACTATAAAAATTCTAGTTGAAAAAATTAATAAATTATCAAAAAAATTCAAGTTACCTGTAATATAATTACATATAATGATTCTAAATCAAATGCACTAATCTGCCAAAATAACTATAAATATTCAAACAAATATTATTATAACAAAAATTTGGTCCTTTCGTACTAAAATATAAATTTTAACTAAAGATAGAAACCAACCTGGCTCACGCCGGTCTAAACTCAGATCATGTAAAGTTTTAATAGTCGAACAGACTAAAAAAATTAGCATCTACACCAATTTTTTACTTTAATCCAACATCGAGGTCGCAATCTTTTTTATCAATAAGAACTCTCCAAAAAAATTACGCTGTTATCCCTTAGGTAATTTTATCTAATAATCATTATAAATAGATCAAAAAATTCAAAAATTATTGTAAAAAAAAATTAAAGTTAAATTTATTTAATAATCACCCCAACCAAATATAAAAACAAAATTTTCAATATATTCTAATAAACTAATCTTATTCATATATAAAACTCTAAAGGGTCTTCTCGTCTTTTAATATAATTTAAGATTTTTAACTTAAAAATAAAATTCAAAAAATCAAAAAGAGACAGTATTTTTTTCATCTAACCTTTCATTCCAGTTTTCAATTAAAAAACTAATGATTATGCTACCTTAGCACAGTCAAATTACTGCGGCCGTTAAATATAAATCAATGGGCAGGTCAGACCTAAAATCTTTACACAAATAAGACATGTTTTTATTAAACAGGTGAAAAAATATTTGCCGAATTCCTTATTTTAATCAATATATTCAATTATATAAATACATTAACAATTCTACTAATTTTAACATTTTTACTAAATTTTTAATATTAAAAAATAAATTCTAATAAAATAATTATAAACTATATAAATAATAATAAAATCTTTTAATAATTATAAAATACAATAACAAAGAAAATTTTATTCATAAATAAAAAAAATTATTTTTTTTACAATTAATAATTAATTTTTTATAAAGCTAATCCCTTATAAAATTATCTATTTTTAATAAAAATATATAAAAAATAAAATTATTCCAAATAAATAAATTAAATTTATTTCTTAGAAAACTAGATAAAATTAAAAACGAATAACATTTCATTTCTATAATTAAATTAATTATATTTATTCAACAATAAATCCAAACATAATCATAGCTCTTTTAAATTCGAGATAAAAATTATATATTTTTCAAATTATTAAACCCTGATACCCAAGGTACAAAAAATTAATTTTTCTTTTAATTAAATTTAAATTAATTATTTCACAAATAAATAATCTATTATAATAAATAATTATTTCCAAATAAATAATCAAACTAAAATTAATTTTAATAAAAAATACAAAATATATTATTATTAATAATAATAACCTTTCAGATTAAATTTATAAAATTATCTTTTTAATGTAAATAAAATACTTCAAATCAAGCTCCAATCTGACTTTCTAGATTCACCTTCCAGTTAATCTACTATGTTACGACTTATTTCAAATTAATAATGAAAGCGACGGGCAATATGTACATATTCAAGAGCTATTAATCACTTAAATTAAAAAATTTAAATTACTTTTAAATCCTAATATAAATTTATTTTTATAAATTTTTTAAAATTATATTAACGTAATCCATCACAATCTTAAATAAGCTGCATCTTGATCTGAATTATCTTCAAATTAAAAATCTTAAAAATTATCTTTTCACAAAATTTTTAATCAACGACGATATACAAACAAATTTAAGTACTTTTAATCGTGGAATATCAATTACAGGACAGATTCCTCTAACTAGTCTAAAATACCGCCAAAATTTTTAAATTTCGAGTATATATCTATTACTAATCAATCATAAAATTTACATCTAAAATAAAAGGGTATCTAATCCTTGTTTACAAATAAGAGTTCTCAGATTCATTTATAAAACAAAATTTATTAAATAATAGAATTTCACCTAATATTACCTAAAATTCAATTAACAACAAAATTTAATAATAATTAATATAATTATATAGCTTTAATTGTATAACCGCAACTGCTGGCACAAAATTAGTCAAAACTAAAATTTATAACCAAATCTTTAATAACAAAATTTTTAATAATAATTACTGTATAACAAATTATCTAAAAATCAAAATTTACATGTAAATCTTAAATTAATATAATTTTTAAGCTTAAATAAAACCTTTGAAACATTAAATATTAAGCCAAACATAATAGATAAAATCAATTTTTTAATTAAACATAAATTTAAATTAATTTATTTATAATATACAATATTATTTAAGCTAGCTCCGCTTCCTTTTCCGAAGTTTTCAACCTTAAATCCCTCAATTTAAGCTAGCTCCGCCCCCTTTCCCGAAGTTTTCAACCTTAAATCCCTCAATCCCGAAGTTTTAGACCTTAAATCCCTCAATTTAAGCTAGCTCCGCTTCCTTTCCCGAAGTTTTCAACCTTAAATCCCTCAATTTAAGCTAGCTCCGCTTCCTTTTCCGAAGTTTAAACCTTAAATCCCTCAATTTAAGCTAGCTCCGCTCCCTTTCCCGAAGTTTTCAACCTTAAATCCCTCAATTTAAGCTAGCTCCGCTTCCTTTCCCGAAGTTTTCAACCTTAAATCCCTCAATTTAAGCTAGCTTCGCCTCCTTTCCCGAAGTTTTAGAATTTCAATTTATAAAATTAATATTATTCCAGTAAAATTTTTTAATTTTTATTTTTAAAATCATATACAAATTCCTATATTTAAAATAAATAATAATAAATTAATTATTTTTATTAAAAATAAAACTTTTCATAATATATATAAATTTACAAACACATTAATATAATAATATTTTAAAGTTAATTGAATTTTAATTATTTATAAATTTAAACTAAATTTTAAGTTATTAATAATTACATAATAACGATAAATAAAAATCTATAAAAATACAATATTAAGTAGGTTTTTTTTTTTTCAATAAAAATTATATTAGTTTATATTAAAAATAAATATTATTATATATATATAAATAATTATTTTTAAATACATATATATATAACTTTTAATGAATATAACATTTATATATATATATATAATTACATTCCTATTTGTTTTTGATAATTAAGTGCCTAACTAATAATCTAGCTTTAGTATACATTCTAGGATTTAGTTAAAATTAATATTTATCGAGATACTTTGGGAATCCTTTTTAAGTACAGAAAACTTAAAGATCATATAATTTCCCTTTGAGTCGTTATAATCTTTATATACTGATTTAATTTCTTTCATTAACTTTCTATATAATATACAAGACTAATTGAAACAGTATATATAAATATAATACCTTGATAAATATTTTTGTATATAAATATTCATTTTATATAGAAATTAAATTCAATTTTTTTTTTTAAGTAGTTTTCTTACATCTCGAAGCTAAAAATTAGTTAATAAAAATTTGTTAAAAAACCAAAAAACAAAAAAAACAAAAAAATGACAAAAATTAATTTTACCATATATATAATGTTTATTATTTTGTTTTTTAATTAAAAGTTTTAA